GATAAATGTTGGTTGATCGTATATTTCATTTTCATTATAGTTATATGATTCAGAGTATCATTTCCTATTTGATCCCTTTGAATTCCATATTCGAAGTTGCGATCGGATCTATTCATTAAAAAGAATCGATTCGATACATTTCTTATGTACCCATAGGTGCTATATTGGATTTGAATCAGATTTCGGATCAATCTATATTGATTGACTGCCTCCATGATGTTGTTGCTAGCAAATACCGCTGTTTTTCGTTTTGGATCTTCCAAATCATTCCCGCAGTGGATCCGGACCGAAGAAAAAGCAAATCCCCTATGATACACCAGATCCGGCTCGGTTATTGATAGAGTGAATAGATCTGCCATTTCTTGAAATCTCTCTTCTGATTCAAAATCGTGGTGTAACGTGTATCCCCCTTTGTTCCGGTCATGGAATAGATGAAATAAATCCAAAAATGGATTTTTGTTCAAGAATGAAATCTTATTGGAACTGTCCATATCTGGTTCATCCTTCGGAACCATATCACATCCCGGATCTGATGAAATAGGATGAATTGAGACGGTATTTTGTAAATACGTAATTATCTTGAATATATCAACCATTTCTTTATTTTCCGATCGCCTGAAAGGGACAAAAGAAACATCTTGTTTTTTCTTCCAAAATTTCTGATCTCTAGTGGACCTCTCGGTAGGATTCGAACCCAGATGAAGTTCTGACCATCTGTCAGAGAAAAAAGAACGAATTGATCTTGTAGGATTCCCAAGAAATTCTTCGATTTCTTTCGGAAGCAGATGATTATTCATCTGCTTCTCACGTTTCGTGAATAGCCGGGACATTGAGGAAGATCCAAAAAGGCATTTCGGGAATCGATCTGATTCTATCTCTGTTCGTTCCGTTTGAAGAAAGGAAGGATCCCAAAGAATCGATCTTTCTTTTAGTTGCTGAATCTCTGTTTGATCGATCAATGTGTGATATTCTGAATCCTCATTTCTAATGGAATCGAAAAGATCTCTGAATTGATCAGAAGATCCTTTCGATTGGCTAGAATCCGTTACTTGAACGAAAATAGATCTTGTGGAATCATATTGAATATTTGACAATACATTCCGTACCCTGCTAAAAAACCGATCCTTGTTTACCAACCACACATTGTCTAACCAAATCCAATTCTCTCTCGATACGTTCCTCAAAAAATCCGATTCGTGCTGATTCTTCCCCCAACTAACGAAGAGATCTTGTCGGAATTGCCACATATGAAATTGAGCACAATTTTGCAAAGAAATACCCCACTTGTTTCTCGAGAAGAGATGGGAAACATGCTCAATATCATTTGATTGAATAGTTGCCTCAGCTCCTTGTTGTTTGAAGAAACCCTCCCCTTCAATTGGTCGTTTTTCACAAAAAGCAGACATGAGATAACAAATCAAGTCTTTCCCTAAGATTTCGAATAGCTGTCCCGAATTCAAGTTGATTATGTTTCGCTTCTTCCTCGGAGAAAGACGATCAAACAATTCCCAATCATGGTCCTTGCGGATCGGATCATCCGTATAGGATAAAAAAAGAAACCCCAGATATTTGCTATCTTTCTCTTTGAATGAGATCTCAATTCCAGCTACGGTTTCATTAGCTATCTTACAACTAGAATCCCTCTTTTTTCCGATCCGGTTCCTCCACCACCGCGAACCCCGGTTCGATTCAGGCATGATACACTTTTTATTTATTGGGAGAACCCAAGTACTCTCTTGCGGATCCATGAAACAACTCTCAGAAATCTTTTTCCCTTTTGGAAGATACAGGAGCGAAACAATCAACCTATTGATATTGGAAGACCAAAAAGATTCTTCCAATGTCTCATTTCTGGGTCCAATGGAATTCATAGGTATAGGAAGAAGCCCCATCAAATAGAGATTTTTTCTTTCGACCATCTTTTGATTGTTAATACGAGATATAAGGACCGCTACTACAAGCAGTACTACACCTTTGATCATGAAATATCGATTGCTTGTTGAACCCTGTGAATCACGTGAAAGTAGGATACTCCAAATTCGGGGGTCAAAGAGTTTCATAAAACGTTCTTGGTGGAAAAAAATGTGAGTGAAAGATCCCACTGAATCGAATTTGATCCATGAATCTAAGAAATAGTGAGAATTTTTGATCTCTCTCAATATCTCTCTCAATTCGAAGATCCAGGATTTGAATTGATGTCGTTTCATTGATTCCTCCTAAAGATTTTCATTGATTCCTCCTAAAGATTTCATTTCAATTGGAATTTGGTTATTCACGATGTACGATGAGCCCTGTTAAGCATCCATGGCTGAATGGTTAAAGCGCCCAACTCATAATTGGCAAATTCGTAGGTTCAATTCCTGCTGGATGCACGCCAATGGGAACGTTCAATAAGTCTATTGGAATTGGCTCTGTATCAATGGAATCTCATCATCCATACATAACGAATTGGTATGGTATATTCATACCATAACATATGAACAGTAAGAACTAGAATTCT